TACATTAAGGATACTAAATATAATTGTACTAATCACATTAATAGTTGCATTGATTCTTATTTTCGTTCTTACATCTGTATTGATAGTAACTTTTTAAGCGATAGTAATAATTCCAATGAAAGTTACATTTATAATTTCATTTGTAGTGAAAGTGGAAAGATTCGTGAAAGCAAAAATTACAAGATAAGAACTAATAGGAATCGTAGTAATTTAATAAGTTCTAAGGATTTTGATATAACTCAAAACTACAATCAATTGTGGATTCAATGCGACAATTGTTATGGATTAATGTATAAGAAAGTCAAAATGAATGTTTGTGAACAATGTGGACATTATTTGAAAATGAGTAGTTCAGAGAGAATCGAGCTTTCGATTGATCCGGGTACTTGGAATCCTATGGATGAAGACATGGTCTCTGCGGATCCCATTAAATTTCATTCGAAGGAGGAACCTTATAAAAACCGTATTGACTCTGCTCAAAAAACTACAGGATTGACTGACGCTGTTCAAACAGGTACAGGTCAACTAAACGGTATTCCGGTAGCCCTTGGGGTTATGGATTTTCGGTTTATGGGGGGTAGTATGGGATCCGTAGTAGGCGAAAAAATAACTCGTTTGATCGAGTATGCTACCAATCAATGTTTACCTCTTATTTTAGTGTGTTCTTCCGGAGGAGCACGAATGCAAGAAGGAAGTTTAAGTTTGATGCAAATGGCTAAAATTTCTTCGGTTTTATGTGATTATCAATCAAGTAAAAAGTTATTCTATATATCAATTCTTACATCTCCTACTACCGGTGGAGTGACAGCTAGTTTTGGTATGTTGGGGGATATCATTATTGCCGAACCCTATGCCTATATTGCATTTGCGGGTAAAAGAGTAATTGAACAAACATTGAAAAAAGCCGTGCCTGAAGGTTCACAAGCGGCTGAATCTTTATTACGTAAGGGCTTATTGGATGCAATTGTACCACGTAATCTTTTAAAAGGTGTTCTGAGCGAGTTATTTCAGCTCCATGCTTTTTTTCCGTTGAACAAAAATTAAATAAAATAGAACGGTTAGTTTATCAGAATTAAACGAAAACCCTTAAAAATTCATTTTTCTTTCAAATCATTTTTTTTATCGATATTCTTGTTTACTACTCAGTAAATCTCTATCAACAAGATAAAAAGTGAATTTTTGTTTTGGGGAAGTTCAAATTAGACTAGACAAACAAAAAAAAGTTCATTTTCCTCCCTTGCTTGCATATGTATAGATAATTCAAATAGAGATAGATGCAGATCTATAGAGAGTCTTCCATCTTTTTGCATTTCCCGAAAATTCCCTGTTGTTGGATCAGATTCTAATCAATTTTGTAGAAATTTGTAATGGAATAAAAATTTTTCTTTATTAATGACTATATTTTATAAGATATAAGACAAAAAGAATAATAAATCTAACAAGGGGATTATGATACATCTAGTTGATAGTTGATTTTGAAAGATGAATAAGTCCATTTATTTAGTTTGGCGTTTCTTGTACCTATTTTTTTATTCTATTTCTATTAGGTTCTATTCTATATATTTCTATTAGGTTGTATATTAGTATTAGATATATATTTACTTAAAGATACTTAGTATAATTATATAATAGAAATAATAAAAATACAAGATATTCTAAGATATCTTTAGAATTCAGAATATAACAATAACAGGTACAAATATTAAATTGAGGTACCCATTTTATGACAACTTTCAATAACTTACCCTCTATTTTTGTGCCTTTAGTAGGCCTAGTCTTTCCGGCAATTGCAATGGCTTCTTTATTTCTTCATATTCAAAAAAATAAGATTTTTTAGATCGGCTGAGACCTAATCATATCACCCCTTTTTTATTTTAAAAACTTCGATTCGATAAGACCCATTTGGTAGAATATTGTATAACACATAGATTCCTACAAACATAAATAAAAAAAGCTCTTATGCATGTGTAAACGTAAAAAAATTTGCGCTCTTTTGAAAAATGGATCCTCGTCGGGCCGATGTCTGAAATTCCAGTCAATCTATTTATTTGTATGTATATAACTATAGGGGATCATATAAAGGAAGGAGATTTTCTTTTTTTAGATATAAACAATTCTATGAATTACTCCTAAGGTAAAGGTTCACAAAAAAAGAGTTTTTGAGAGTTACTTTGAAAAAAAAAAGGAAAGTCATATTTTCTCAATTCCAAAAAATTGTATAACTGGATCTAATATATATGAGTTGGCGATCAGAATCTATATGGATAGAATTTATAACGGGGTCTCGAAAAACAAGTAATTTCTGCTGGGCCTTTATCCTATTTTTAGGTTCATTAGGATTCTTATTGGTTGGAACTTCCAGTTATCTTGGTAGAAATGTTATATCGTTATTTCCGTCCCAGCAAATCATTTTTTTTCCACAAGGGATTGTGATGTCTTTCTATGGGATCGCAGGTCTCTTTATTAGTTGCTATTTGTGGTGCACTATTTTGTGGAATGTGGGTAGTGGTTATGATCTTTTCGACCGAAAAGAAGGAATAGTGCGTATTTTTCGTTGGGGATTTCCTGGAAAAAGTCGTCGCATCTTTTTACGATTCTTTATGAAAGATATTCAGTCCATCAGAATAGAAGTTAAAGAGGGTGTTTCTGCTCGACGTGTCCTTTATATGGAAATTCGAGGTCAAGGGGCTATTCCTTTAATTCGTACTGATGAGAATTTTACTACACGAGAAATTGAGCAAAAAGCTGCTGAATTGGCTTACTTCTTGCGTGTACCAATTGAAGTATTTTGAAATGAATTAATTTTAAAAGACTAAATGCTTTGGCAGTAGGAAGAAAAAACGAAAGAATTTCTTTCTTTTTTTTTTCAATTGAATATTCATCTATTCTTTTATGCTCGTTTTTTTGATATATTTGATAGAAAAGAAAAGGAGTTTCTTCGTTTCGAAATTAGTATTGATCGAAAAAAGGGGGAATAACATCCCGGAAACCCCATTTTTTCTTGATTCAAGTTGGAAGTGTATTCTGAGTCTATTTCTGTATTCTTTCTAGATTCAAAGCAAAGACTCAGTATTGAATCAACAGCAAAAGAGAAAATGGATTCATAGGCTCACTATATTCTATTCGAATTAGAATAGAAACTCATGCTCGATAGAAATATTAGATCTAATAGAATCAACAAATGAGGTAGGTTCATTAACAATTCACAGATTCAAAATGGCAAAAAAGAAAGCATTGATTCCTTTTTTTTATTTTACATCTATAGTCTTTTTGCCCTGGTTGATCTCTCTCTGCTGTAATAAAAGTTTGAAAACTTGGATTACTAATTGGTGGAATACTAGACAATGCGAAACTTTTTTGAATGATATTCAAGAAAAAAGTGTTCTAGAAAAATTCATACAATTAGAAGAACTATTCCAGCTCGATGAAATGATAAAGGAATACCCAGAAACCGATTTACAACAATTTCGTCTAGGAATCCACAAAGAAACGATCCAATTCATCAAGATACACAATGAGTATCGTATCCATACAATCTTGCACTTCTCGACAAATCTAATATCTTTCGTTATTCTAAGTGGTTATTCCTTTTGGGGTAAGGAAAAGCTTTTTATTCTGAATTCGTGGGTTCAAGAATTCCTATATAATTTAAGTGATACAATTAAAGCTTTTTCGATTCTTTTATTAACTGATTTATGTATCGGATTCCATTCGCCTCACGGTTGGGAACTAATGATTGGTTATATTTACAAAGATTTTGGGTTTGCTCATTATGAGCAAATTTTATCTGGTCTAGTTTCTACCTTTCCAGTCATTCTTGATACAATTTTTAAATATTGGATTTTTCGTTATTTAAATCGTGTATCTCCGTCACTTGTAGTGATTTATCATGCAATAAACGACTAAAAAAAGATTCACTGATCCAATTTTAATCTTTCGTACCTTATACATCATAACAAAATCAAAGTCGTATTTACTTTACTCTTTTTACCCATGAGGGATTCCTTGTATATTTCAACAAAAAAAATTTGATTTTTTTCAGTAAATGTAAATAGCAGAATTGTGGCTAGGGAAGTATATTATCGACCTAGCTAACTTTATTGTAGAAATTTTCGGGATAAATGATTGGACCATGCAAACTAGAAATACCTTTTCTTGGATAAGGGAAGAGATTACTCGCTCCATATCTGTCTCACTCATGATATATATAATAACTTGGGCATCCATTTCAAGTGCATATCCGATTTTTGCCCAGCAGAATTATGAAAATCCACGAGAGGCAACTGGGCGTATTGTATGTGCCAATTGCCATTTAGCTAATAAGCCCGTGGATATTGAGGTTCCACAAACGGTACTTCCTGATACTGTATTTGAAGCAGTTATTAAAATTCCTTATGATATGCAACTAAAACAAGTTCTAGCTAATGGTAAAAAAGGAGCTTTGAATGTGGGAGCTGTTCTTATTTTACCGGAGGGGTTTGAATTAGCCCCCCCCGATCGTATTTCACCCGAGATGAAAGAAAAGATAGGAAATCTGGCTTTTCAGAATTATCGCCCCAATAAAAAAAATATTCTTGTGATAGGTCCTGTTCCTGGTCAAAAATATAGTGAAATAACCTTTCCTATTCTTGCTCCGGACCCTGCTACTAATAAAGATGTTCACTTCTTAAAATATCCTATATATGTAGGTGGAAACAGGGGAAGGGGTCAGATTTATCCTGATGGTAGCAAAAGTAACAATACAGTTTATAATGCTACGGCAGGAGGGATAATAAGTAAAATTTTACGAAAAGAAAAAGGGGGATACGAAATAACCATAGTGGATGCATCAAATGGACGCGAAGTGATTGATATTATCCCTCGAGGCCTAGAACTTCTTGTTTCAGAGGGCGAATCCATTAAACTCGATCAACCATTAACGAGTAATCCTAATGTGGGTGGATTTGGTCAGGGGGATGCGGAAATAGTACTTCAAGATCCATTACGTGTCCAAGGCCTTT